CTCCAGATACTAGAATGGCTATCCGACGGGATAAAACTATCTCGATCAAGATGACAGACCCATTTTCTGTACTATCAATAGGATCAATTATAACAAGTCACACACTCATATTCCGGAAATACAGAAACAAATAAATTTCGCGGTCGAACTACCAAAATAGAATGGGCTAAAAAAAATCCGAGAACTCAAAGTTTCACTTTTTTTTTTTGTATTGAAAAGTGAGGCTTGGTGGTTCTTGTCAATCTAATTCAGTGAAATTCCCTCCAGTAAAACGGAAGAATTATAAATCTCCAAAAGAATAGATAAGAATATCGCAAATAAAGCCATTGCGACACCCATCAAAGGAGTCGTTCCCCATCCAGGGGCTACTTTACCATATTCCGAATTCAGTGGTTTCAAAAAATCCCCTACAACAGTTCGTCTTGGACCAGATCTAGAACTACCCTCAACGGTTTGTGTAGCCATAAATCTTATTTTGTATTCAGTGAGATCTGTTGACTTTGTATATCATTCCGCTGTAAATAAACGATCTTATCATAGATCCATTGTGATCTTGAAATTATATAATAATGGAAACAGCAACCTTAGTCGCCATCTCTATATCTGGTTTACTTGTAAGTTTTACTGGGTACGCCTTATATACTGCCTTTGGGCAACCCTCTCAACAATTAAGAGATCCATTCGAGGAACACGGGGACTAATTGAAGTAATGAGCCTCCCAATATTGGGAGGCTCATTACTTCAATTGAGATAATGAAAAATCATTTCATTTTTTTAGTTGGAACTTTAGGCGGTTCTCGAAAAAAGATAGCGAAAAAAATTATCCCTAGAGTAGATACTAAGAGGAATGTATAAACCAATGCTTCCATAAATTCGATCGTGGTTTACAATTATAGCTTCCGTACCTGTTTATTTGGAATCATCTCCCGAATAAAATAAAGAAAGAACAAGAATCAAAGAAAAGGCAGCTATCTTAATCAATATTTTTCCAGCAGCCTATGTCAAATCACAAACAGAAAATAGAAGCGAAAAATAACAAAGCAATCTTGCATTAGACTACTTGTCTTCTTGTAGTTGGATCTCCAATTTTTTGGAATGCTCCAAATTCCACTTGAGCATCCAAATCTGGATCAATACCGGCAAAAACATCTCTGAACAGGGTTCTAGCACCATGCCAAATGTGTCCGAAGAAGAAAAGCAAAGCAAACGAAGCATGCCCAAAAGTAAACCAACCCCTTGGACTGCTACGAAAAACACCATCGGATTTCAAAGTAGCACGATCTAATTCAAAAATTTCACCCAATTGAGCACGTCTAGCATATTTTTTCACAGTAGCAGGATCACTATAACTCACTCCATTGAGTTCGCCACCATAGAACTCAACAGTTACACCTACTTGTTCGACACTATACTTCGATTCTGCCCTTCTAAAAGGGACGTCCGCTCTAACAATTCCGTCTCCGTCTACCAAAACAACCGGAAATGTTTCAAAAAAAGTAGGCATACGACGTACAAAAAGTTCACGCCCTTCTTTATCTCTAAAGATAGGGTGTCCTAACCACCCAACGGCTATTCCATCCCCGTTGTCCATTGAACCCGCTCTGAATAATCCTCCTTTTGCCGGATTATTGCCAATGTAATCATAAAAAGCTAATTTTTCAGGAATTTTAGACCAAGCTTCTGATAAACTTTGATTTTCGGCTAACCCAGCACTAACCCTTCGATATATTTCTTGCTGGAAGTATCCTTGATCCCATTGATAACGAGTAGGACCAAATAATTCGATGGGGGTAGTTGCTGAACCATACCACATAGTTCCAGCAACAACAAAAGCTGCAAAAAAGACAGCAGCTATACTACTGGAAAGGACGGTTTCAATATTTCCCATACGTAATCCTTTGTATAAACGTTGAGGCGGACGGACACTAAGATGGAATAAGCCCGCTAATATCCCCAATGTCCCTGCTGCAATATGATGAGAGGCTATTCCTCCCGGAACAAAAGGATCAAAACCTTCCACGCCCCAAGCTGGATTTACAGGTTGTATCTTGCCAGTTAGTCCATAAGGGTCGGACACCCATATTCCAGGACCATACAATCCTGTTACATGAAATGCGCCAAAGCCAAAGCAAGCCACTCCTGAGAGAAATAAATGAATTCCAAAAATCTTGGGCAAATCCAAAGAAGGTTTCCCTGTACGCTCATCACAAAAAATTTCTAGATCCCAATATACCCAATGCCAGATAGCTGCCAAGAAGCACAAGCCAGAAAACACAATGTGTGCTCCGGCCACACCTTCGTAACTCCAAATACCCGGATTTGTTATCGTCCCCCCTGTAATACTCCAACCGCCCCATGAATTGGTTATTCCTAAACGAGTCATGAAGGGTATAACGAACATACCTTGTCTCCACATTGGATCAAGAACGGGATCGGAGGGATCAAAAACGGCTAATTCATATAGAGCCATTGAACCGGCCCAACCAGCAACTAGAGCCGTATGCATTATATGAACAGAAAGCAAGCGACCGGGATCATTCAATACGACAGTATGAACACGATACCAAGGCAAACCCATGGAAATACCCCTTTATCAACGAAAAATAGACACTATGTAACTTTATTGCATTGGAATACCTCCCCTTTTCGGTGGATTCTTTCGGAGAAAGGATCAATATTTGTTCTATTCCATTAGTAATAAGGGAAGAATTCGGCTCAGAAGAAAAAAGAGAAGCAGATCTATTCTATACCCGATAAGTATCAATACGCAATGGGGGTTGATCCTATTTTTTATGAATGAATGCATCCCTATTTGTTCATCATTCAAAGGCCCTATTCGTAAGAATTCTCTTTCATTCATTCTGTCTTTCTTTATTTTATGGCCTTATTCTATCTCTGTATAAAATATGATAAAGGCGAATATTATTAAGACCATTATTACGCTTCCACATCAAAGTGAAATAGAGTATTTAATTCTTTTTCTTTCCTTTAATGCCTATTGGTGTTCCAAGAGTTCCTTTTCAAAGTATGGGGGAGGGACATGCAGGTTGGATTGACATATAGTGCGACTTGTCAAATATATTGGGTCATATGGGATTGCCCCGTTCTCTCGCCCGATCGAGATATCCTCTGTTTCGCCCCAAAAAAATTGATTGAATTATCAAAAATTTGTAGCGTGAAGTGTAATGAAGTGCAATTAGGGATCTAGGGATCCATTTCACTTTTTGGGAGGGTATCCAGATTAATATTTTCAATTAGAATGATTTATGGTTGACTTGGTTGGACCGATAAAATGAAGTATCCAGGCTCCGTTTAGAAAAAACCCGATTGGTAATATATTTATGATTGCCACCTATATCATAATCATAATTTTTTTTATTTAAAATTAAATTCTAAATATATATATATATATATATAAATTATTAAATTATAAATATATATAAATTAAATTATAAATATATATAAATTTAGAGTGATTTCAAACTGTTAATCAATCGAATAATATGAGAAATACGTTGAATATTTGGCGGAAAACATGAAAGAAAAAGGAATTAAATTAAAATAAAAAAAGTAAATGAAATCATATCAAAAAGACGTAGTATTGGGTCATTTGTCCTATATGCGCAAATCAAAATCGGGCAGATCTTTACTCGGAGTAGAGCATAAACCTAAAAAAATTGAATAAAAAATTGACGAAACCCATTCAGGAACAAGAAAATGACATCGTGATTTGGATTGAATCCCAATGAAAAAAAAATAGATCAATGAAAAGTTTGTGCGATAAGTTTAGCGAATTTTTTTCTATATTATAGGAAAACGGTCCAAAACTCATCTTTCTTTAATTTGAATTTCATTTTATTTGAAAAATGTAAGAAAAAGCCCCTTCATTAGAAATTCGAAGTTAGAAAGGGCCCACTAGAAAAAACGAAGGATGGATGGAATCTACACATTGATTTTTTTTCGGAATTTTTGTTGAACCGTATGCATCAAAAGGTGCCTGTACGGCTACTAAGGGATACAATTTTATCCTAATCAACCGACTTTATCGAGAAAGAATTTTTTTTTTAGGCCAAGAGGTTGATAGCGAGATCTCGAATCAACTTATTGCTCTTCTGTTATATCTCACTATCGAGAATGATACCGAAGAGATGGTTTTCCTTATAAACTCTCCTGGCGGATGGGTAATACCCGGAATAGCTCTTTATGATGCTATGCAATTGGTGAGACCAGATGTGCATACAATATGCATAGGATTGGCCGCTTCAATGGGATCTTTTCTCCTGGCCGGAGGAACAATTACCAAACGTATAGCATTCCCTCACGCTCGGCGCCAATGAGTTTTTTTTATTTGATGGAAAGAAAAAAGAAGACTATGCCTTCGCCATATGAAATATGAATTAGCAAGTAATAATAGCATGGCACTTCGAATTCGATATGCAATTTTTTTTCTTTTTTTTTTTTCAAAATAAAATATTAGATTATGTATCGAAAGAGTAGTATGAGAGAAAGGGCATTTCCAATTTTATCTTAGCTATCGTGAGCCCATCTCAGCGTCACAACCGTTTTTTTCTTTTCACACCAGAGGGTATTAACAATATTTATGTTAGAAAAGAGTACGAAAAAAAAAGACTCTTTTTTTTTCTTTCTTTTTTTTTCAAAAAAAAAACGAAACTTTGGGATTGCTGAATCACAGACGAAATAAATATATAAAGCAACGGGGCCATCATAGTATTTTTTAACTTTTCCGAAAAAAAAAGAAGGGTGGTAATTGGATTATTTATTGATCTGGGTCTAATAGACTCTATATTTTCTCTTTTTTCGATGAAAGAAAAAAGAGAATTCCATTGTAAAGCCGTATGCAATGCGCAAAAATGCCTGTACGGTTGTTCAATTCTATCTTTTTTTTTCTTATTATTCTTTAGCTATTCTTCTCGCCTCATTATGTGAGTTAGAAGAACCTTTTATTATGTTATATCCTCAGGGTAATGATCCATCAACCTGCTAGTTATTTTTTTGATTCACAAGCGGCAGAATTTATCCTGGAAGCGGAAGAACTACTGAACCTTCGCGAAAGCATCACAAGTGTTTATGTACAAAGAACGGGCAAGCCCTTCTGGGTTGTATCCGAAGACATGGAAAGAGATGTTTTTATGTCAGCAACAGAAGCCCAAGCTCATGGAATTGTGGATATTGTAACGGTTAAATAACAAATAGCAATAGCAACGATTTAACACCACTCCACAATTTAATTAAGAGTGATTTAATCCCTCTTATTCCTTTACTTCTTATATTAAGAATTAAGGGGTTAATATTTTATTAATATATTAAATAGAAAATAGAAAAAGAAGTAATTCAGAATCATCTGGTTAGGATCGATCTAAACCAGTCTATTATGTATATGATTCAGCATGCCAACTATTAAACAACTTATTAGAAATGCAAGACAGCCAATTAGAAATGTCACGAAGTCCCCTGCTCTTGGGGGATGTCCTCAGCGCCGAGGAACATGTACTAGGGTGTATGTGCGACTTGTTCAGATCATGGGCTGAGAAAAAAGAAACAATTTTTTCAGTATCAACGATCAGTACCAGTGAAGAGAATGGAATAGAAGGGGGTTCTTCCGTTCACTATCTAAAAAAGATGGATCTACCATATCCTTCTATTGTGTATGAAATTTATGGTTTCCATTGGCGCAAATCCAATCTTGGAATTTAAGATGAGAAAAAATTCCCCATTGGTAGCAAATGCTTATCCATTAAGCGGGGAAAATCCTATTTCTATTTAAAATTATGCTTCGACTCTTGCAAAGAACGGACTAACAGGGTCAGCTACCCAATTAATCCTCATACTTACATACCGTTACTGTATAAGATAGATCTCGTTGTGAAAGATCTATTACTGGAAAATTTATGAGTAGAGCCGAAGAGTGTGAACTGTACAAGTTACCAATTAAATGAAGGAATGAGCTCCGGTGTATAGAGAGGACCTCACCGTTTAAGAAGTAACCATAGAAACGATGGAACCCACTATTTATTTATCCATTTCTATTTACTCCTTTATTTTAGTTAATATGCTTTTTTTGATACCTAGTATCAATACAATTTATTATTTCAAGGCGAAATGAAATGCCTAGAAAAAAGGAAAAATAGTGGTCGGGACGGTTATAGTAGCAAAAGCCATTGGAATTTTTATTTTATACATTGGAAGAATCCGTTTTGTTATTAATAGACTAGAAAAGAATAACTGAAAGAAAGAATTAGTTATTCATCAAAATTTCTTTTATTCAATGACCAGAATTAAACGAGGATATATAGCTCGGAGACGTCGAACAAAAATTCGTTTATTTGCATCAAGCTTTCGAGGGGCTCATTCAAGACTTACTCGAACTATTACTCAACAAAGAATAAGAGCTTTGGTTTCGGCTCATCGGGATAGAGATAGTAAAAAAAGAGATTTTCGTCGTTTGTGGATCACTCGAATAAATGCAGTAATTCGCGAAGCGGGGGTATCCTATAGTTATAGTAGATTAATACACAATCTGTACAAGAAAGAGTTGCTTCTTAATCGTAAAATACTTGCACAAATAGCTATCTCAAATAGGAATTGTCTTTATATGATTTCCAATGAGATTATAAAATAAGGAGATCGGAAGGAATCCACCGAAATGCTTTAAATAAAATGGGGTTCCCTCGAGAATGAACTCGGGGAAGGTAGAGTAGAAATTAATATGGTAAAAAAAAATTCTGATCTGATTACGACACGACAATTTTAATTATCAGATTTTTTGAATAAAGCATCAGCCTACGTTTGATAATTTTGAGTCAATTGAAGGGGAAGCCTATTTTTTTCTGGTTCTAAGAGCAGTAGTTCTAGGGGTCGACTCGCTTCTTTCAAATTGTTTCTCATTATTAAGAAAGGGTAACGAAGATAAAATGCGAGCTTGTTTTATAGCAATAGTAATTAATCGTTGTTGTTTTAAGGTCAATCTATTTACTCGCCTAGATAATATTTTTCCTTGTTCACTAATAAATCGACTAATTAAACTCATGTTTCTATAATCAATTCGGTCCCCCGATTGGATCGGGGGCAAACGCCTACGAAAAGATCGCTTGGATTTAAGAAAGAGTCGCTTGGATTTATCCATGATTTCTTTATTCCTTATTTCTAAAAATAATCCTATCCTTATCTCGATTTCTAAAATCCTATTTTGATCGGATCAAATTCAAATTATAGAATTAATATAATAAATCAAAATAGGATTTGGTTTGTTTATTTTATTATTATTTATTATTTTTATTATTTCAATTTTTCTTATTTAAATATATAGAAATTAAAATTGAAATCTATAGAAATGTATAGAAATATCTCTAAATGGGATAATAAATATATGTAATAATATTAATAATATAATAATATAGAATAATAATATTTAAATATATAAAAATAGATAAATCGTTATATATATAACGAATTATATACTTAATATATTATATACCTAATGTCCTATTTTCATATTGTCGGGAAGGGGTTACATACGAGCACTTGATTCGATTTATTTCTTTATCTCCCCGTGAATTGTATGTTTGTAACAATAGGGACAGAATTTCTTCAATTCCAATCGACTAGGCGTATTGTGTCGATTTTTTTGAGTAATATACCTGGAAATGCCCGTTGATTCCTTATTAACGCCGTTTCGAACACAACAGGTACATTCCAAAATAATCATTACTCGGACATCTTTACTCTTGGCCATGAACCTCCTTTGAGTTTTTAATTCAACCAACTCTTCTAGTTTCCGATCAAAAGTGAAGAAGAAAGGAATGAAAAAAAAAAAATAAATATAAATAAAAGTTGCTAACTCAAAACCAAATCCTGAAAGATTTCGTTGCAATCAATTGCAATCAATATAGTAAATCAATATAGATTAATTTTAATAGTAAATAATAAGAATAAGTAATACAATGATTTCTAACTCTATTTAGAATCACCATACGGTATTTTCTTTAAGTATCTTGTAGGATACTGTTGTTCCAGCCACATTTCTCTTTTCGCTCTACTAGTAATTTAATTGCAGCTTGAACCCGAGTTTCGGTGAGGTTGAATCCACTTTTTTCGTTCTACCTTCCTTATTTATTTTAGCTAATTCTTATATAATTCTAAAAAAAAACTAAAAAAAAAGGGGGGGCGAGAGAGGAGTCACAGATATTTGATTGTATCTCGATCTAATCTTTTTCGCCCCGGCCCGCCACAATAACTAGAATTAAAAAAAAGGGAATGTTAACGCATCCGGGAAGAAACGATTGATCTCTATCAATAAACCCGCTAAAGAACCGAACCAGAGAGTACTTAGTACTGGTGCTACGGAAAGATATGTTTTTAGATCTCGCATTTTAAATCCTCCTTCTTTATCGTATTACATTATGCTAATACATATATAATCACATGTATGTGTGGTTAAAGACCACTTGTATTTGTATATTTGTACCCGGAATTCCTAATTCAAAATTCAAATCAATTCAAATTTAAATGTACAACGATTCGATAAATAAGATTTTCCTTTTCTTAAAACATCAAAATAGGTCCCTTTCCGCCTGAGAATTACCACCAAAAATATTCATTTATTATTCATTATATGGTTGTTATATGATATGAGACCAAAAAGAGGAAATGGAAAGATAATTTTTGTATTTCAATAGATGAAATAAGGGTGTGGAAAACAAGACAGGGATTCTCTACAATGACATTGTAAGCCAATTGAAAGGGATGTAGCGCAGCTTGGTAGCGCGTTTGTTTTGGGTACAAAATGTCACGGGTTCAAATCCTGTCATCCCTACCTATTACTTCTCCGTCGAGCAGTAACGAGGGAGCCATTTTAGTTTTAGATTGATTAAAATTAAGCATACACAATCTATCACTTTCTCATATTCTATATGATAGTATAGGTATGCACGATGTATTGGGGTTATAAAATAAAAGAATCCTCTTTTTTACAGTCTTATTTATTATGATAAGAAAGCGCTCTTAGTTCAGTTCGGTAGAACGTGGGTCTCCAAAACCCAATGTCGTAGGTTCAAATCCTACAGAGCGTGATTCCGCTCTTGTTAGGTCGAAAATTACACCGAAAATTAACAGCAATTCGACTTTGACCTCCTTGGATTTACTTATTAAATTAAAAATTAAAGGGGTCAGTCAAAAAAGAGATGTTAATTAATCAAAGGTCCAACTGATCACCACGTCTGTATTGTAAATATGCGGTTACGAATAATCCAGCCAAAGTAATAGGAATTAGACCTAAGACTATTCCAAATAGAAAAACTTCAATCATTTCAATTTAGTTGAAAGGAGAAAAAGAAAGGTAATATCTATCCCTAAATATGAATCTCTATTGCCCATGAATATCAATAACTAATAATTGATAATTAACACGGTAAGGAACTATAGAATATATGGAATAGGACAGAAAGCTTTGTTTTTATGAATTGTTCGTTCATTCAATTAATTTTCAAATAAGTCGTATCTTACTCAGACCAATAAATAGAGCTGAGGTTATAGTTAAAGCCGCTAGTAAAAAACCGAAATAACTAGTTATAGTAGGCATGAAGGAGCTAAATGAAATATGTTCTTTTTATACATATGTTTATAAAGCACTTACCTAAGTTTCAATTTTTAAACGAGACGGGGATAAGCAAAAATACCAATTGAAAGAATAAGTTAATTGCAATTTTTTGATTCATCAATCATTATAAATGGTATTCACAAAAATAGAGCGTCAGGACAAGAGTAGAAAAGAAAAAGAAATCGATTCATCATTTTTGTAGTTAGGTCAAGAAAAAACCTTTGGATCTACTACAAGAATACAAGAAAGGCCGCCTCACAAATATTGATTAGTAGAATTTTTTTATTCCTTGCTTTTTTTTTATCTATATCTAATACTATCGACTACTCTTACTTGTTACTAGACGACTAAGCAATTCCTTAAAATAAAAAAAGGAGGGCTTAC